CTAATCCACTAATTAATCTATTTCATCCAAATACTATGTATAATATAACTATCTTACGTATGATCTCATCTTATAATACCTCAGGTGCTAATGAAACTATTTTAGTGAAATTTAACTGTCTCAATTCTCGGGCAATCGCACCAAAAACTCGAGTTCCTTTTGGATTTCCTTCTTGATCAATCACAACTGCAGCATTATCATCATATCGTATTATCATACCGTTGTCACGTTTAAGTTCTTTACAAGTACGTACAATTACAGCTCTGATCACCTCTGATCTTTCTAGAGGTGTGTTTGGTAATGCTTCCTTGATCACAGCAACAATAATGTCACCGATATGAGCATATCGGCGATTACTAGCTCCTATGATTCTAATACACATTAATTCTCGGGCCCCGCTGTTATCCGCTACATTCAAATGGCTTTGAGGTTGAATCATATCATTTTTGAATCTGTTCTTTCAATGTTAATGCAAAGGGCGAAGTAAAAAAAAAAAAGAAATATTGTTTGTCAAAAAGAAACCTGCAATTGTTTTTTTATCCCCAAGACTTCTTTTCTTTGGTTCTACGTTCCTATCCCGAAATAATAAATTGAGTTCGTATAGGCATTTTGGACGCCGCTATTGAAATAGCCTTTCTGGCTATATTTTCTGCTACTCCGCCCATTTCATAAAGTATTCTACCTGGTTTAACGACAGCTACCCAATATTCGGGAGATCCTTTACCCGAACCCATACGTGTTTCCGTAGGTCTTACCGTAACTGGTTTGTCTGGAAATATACGTACCCATATTTTTCCACCACGGCGCACATTTCTTGTCATTGCTCGTCGCCCTGCTTCTATTTGTCTAGATGTGATCCAAGCGGGTTCAAGTGCCTGAAGAGCATATTTACCGAAACAAATACGATTACCTCGATAAGATATTCCTTTCATTCTTCCTCTATGTTGTTTTCGAAATCTGGTTCTTTTAGGGTTATAGTTGATGGTTCTTTCTCAATTCCATCTCTACTACAGAACCGGACATGAGAGTTTCTTCTCATCCGGCTCATCGCGAATGAAACGATTCGAATTTTCGAATTTTATGAAAATATACTGAATCATGGATTCTTTGAGATTTCATCTAATCTATTAGAAATTTCTATATCTTGTTTGGATATATACTTAAACATGTATTTTTTTTCTAGATAATTATTCCTATTTCTAGATAATGAGATAATGTGGTTTTTTTATAACGAATCTTTATTTTGTTTTGCCTTTGATCATATTATCATATTGGATCGAACAAGATTGAGTAATGTAAAAGGAGATTGAGTAATCTAAGAAAAACCTTCGCGGGCGAATATTTACTCTTTCAATATCTATTTTAGTTGTAGGGTTAGCTCATGAATTCTCGGAATAAATGAATTGGTCCCTGGTTGGTTCCGCCATCCCACCTAATGAATTATTAGGATTCATTTTTCAATAGAATCTTACGTATTCATAGGTTCCATCGTTCCCATCGCTTCGCAATTAATGGTTAGGTTTGAATTCTACAATGGAGCCCCTCATGAAATTTGTTCTTGAGTCAAAGCTTTTTAGTCTTTATTGGCTCGAGGCTCTTGATTTTTTTCTATGAATCGATTCATATACTTATGGATGAATCAGTATTGATGCTTTATTACACTGCCTTTTATGAGATGACTCATAAACCTTACATATATTGGAATCCTATATCATTGATATTCTTTTTCTTTCTTTCTCTCAACCTTCCCTCCATCTGCATATTTTTTTTATATCATAATCAGATTTATTTTTTTTTTTGTTTATGTAAGAAAGATTTCAGTTGCTACAATGATATGACCAATATATCATATCTTGACTGCTTTTTTGTATCCAGATAATGTGAAACGATGAGTTGGTTATTAGTTCTATAGTTATTAGTTCACAGTAGGGGTCTGTCCATTTTTTTGGAATTCTATCCTATCCTATAAAAAAAACCAACGAGTCGCACACTAAGCATAGCAATTATATGAAATCATCAATCAAGTTTTTATTCAAACCTATAGAATTGCTTATTTTTTTGATTTAAGAGAAAAAGCATGAAAAGAAAAAGTTTTTTTTTATTCTATTTTTTTTTATCAGGATATAGTGTAAAGAGTAAAGACAGGGAAAGTATTCTTATTCCCCAAATATCCAAATTTTGATGCCTAATACTCCATAGACCGTTCGGACTCCATAGGAACAATAATCAATTTTAGCTCGAATGGTTTGTAGAGGAACCCTACCTTCTCTGATCCATTCGACACGTGCAATTTCTTTTCCGTCGAGGCGACCTGCAATTTGTACTTGAATTCCTTTTGTCTCTGCCTGTTCGGTTAATTCAATAGCCTTTTTTATTGCTTTGCGAAATGAAACTCTATTCTTTAACTGTCCGGCTATAAATTCTGCAAGAATATTAGGGTGCCCATAAGGGTTTGTAATTCTTGTAATAGCAATGTTGAGTTTTCGGTTCACACAATTAA